GTTTCGTTTAGAGTTGTTTAAAACGAAAGGAGCCACCACAGCTGTATGCACCAAAATCCAATCATCAGCGAATCCAAGTGCGTAAGCCCCTTTAGAGTAGAGATAGGGGAGGGCCATTGAAGAAATCGAATCAAAGAATCCAAAAAAAAAGCGGAACAAAAGAAGCCCATGGAGAAGGACACAGCCCACAATAACTTGCAATGGATTATCAAAAAGGGCGAATTTTCTTAAAAAAAACAAACCTGATGATAAAAAAAAGAGTCCACTACTCAGTTACGCACTTCGCTCGCTGCCGAAAATCAAACCAAAATGCAGCTGAAAGCAACGAATATAGAGCTCTGAAGGTGCCAGGTTCCTGCAGGAGAGGACTCTAACTCATGCCAATGGAAGCAGTTTCAAGGGATGAACATGCCCATCTGCCTTTCTGACTTTTGGTAAGATTGGATGTTAAAATGGACTAAGGCTTTAATCTACTTTTTAGTATTCTTTTTTGTCTCCATCCGTCTTGTCTTATTTCACTCACTGATTTCTGACGGTTGCTTATTATACAGGTACTTATGATCTTGTAGGTTAGGATTTTAGGAAAAGGGTGGAATCGCTTTTCTTTGATACTATTCTATTGTTGCGGCTTCTGGTTGTTCATGCTAAACTTTTCTAACACTCTGACTAGCCCAATGGAAATATCCTATTTTTGAGTTCTTGTCTTGCTCTCGCCACCCCTTGGTCGCCAATGTTGTCATTTCCTATGACAAAGCAGTATGGTACATGGAATGTCCCGTATCTCACCTTATAGATGCTAAAAAAACTATAAGCTTTGCAAAAAAACGAGTATCCCCAGGAAGTAAGAACAAGCAAGTTATCAAGTTTTAAAAAAGTTCTGTCAAAGGCCACGCGAATCAACACTTTTCTTCGCGCGCGGCCTCTTTGAATCACACCTAAACGCGAATGGGCGAGCGAATCCGCTTTGTGATCGACTCTTTTCATGAATCTTATACTGGTAAATAGGGTAGGGGCATTCTATTTGATTTGACTTTATCTGAAATTTGTGGATAGAGATTTTAAACATAATTAAAAGAGGTAAACAATTTACAATTTTTATTAATTATACTTACATAAGTAAGAGTTTTTTAAATAGGATCTCCTATCTTCTGTTGTAGGTCTAGGTAAACTTGTAACCAACGAAGCCAAGAAGGAAAAGACTCGATTCAAAAGCTTGATTCTTCATTGAAAAGTTCCAATTTTTATGTCCGTATCATTTCTATGTAGATGTTTTATAGCTAGAGCTTGAAAAATGTGCTTTTTTTTATGCTTGCTTTCATCTCATCTTAATTATGATTGTATTATTCTCTTGAGAATAAAGAAGGGCAAAGTCGCTATGATCGCGCTTATATACGGAAAGTTAGTTTGTTGACGATCTCTGTTGAAATGAAAGAGGTTTTCGGCCACATCCAAATATATGAACATGAACAAAGTAGTTCTAGTAGCGATGACACCGGCAGGCAAATAAACCTTCTGTTTCAGTCGATTTCTAAGAATCTTAGTGGGTTTGGCAAATCCTATCCAGGCGAGGGGGAAAAAGCATGTCGTATCGACGCGAAATGCCCCTTCTATTAGGTAGAGTAATCGGGTGGAGGTCGATCGTCCCGTGGATTGGCCATAAGATTGAGATTAAGAGAGTATGAACTTAAATAAAACTTCAGTAACTGAACTCGACTATGTCTCTCGGACTCGAGTTGATCGGATAAGGCGCCAATGCAAATAAGGAACCCTGTTACATCTCCTTCGTTACCCTGCGCCCCGGAAGAAGCGCATTTCTAAACAATTTTTTAAACAAAACCGACATGCGGAATTCGTAGATCAGAAAATAGGCTCTTTTCCCAGCTTTCGCACACAGATATAGAGTATACTACTTACTTCTATCACCTTATTTTCGGATGGAATGAAGGGTGCGCGAACACAAAGATATCGACGTAGGAATCGGGATAAAAGAATAAGTTGTTAGCATATCTGCTTCCGCCGAAGCTCCACCCTTAAAAACTAATAACGTATACTACTAAATTCTAATTGAATGTTTTGTTTTTAAAGGCCTTCTTCGATGGATTCATTCTTAACTCCCTTTCCCGTTTAGATTACTTTCAAAGGCTTTCGCCCTTTAGCGTGCCACAATGCGCCTTGCGAATTTTGTTGCTCACCTCGGGAGTAAGTGATTGCCACCCAAAAACCTCGAATGGGAAGTACATTTTCTCAAATTTGAACATGAACCGGTCGTACCCTATCTTCTTTCCCCTCCACTTCGGCTTTGCACGAAAGAAGGTAAGTCCGATCTATTTCATTTCAGGAAAGCAAGCAAGCACGAAAACTTTGGTATGTGCACGAGTTACCTACCTATAGGGTATTCCCACAGCTTTATCAATAACTAAGCTTATATCTTAAGCTAGCACCGAACCCTTCCCCGCCCCCTTTTTCTCCCATTCATTGGCACCGCCTTTATGGAGTAGAAGACCGAAGAGGAGAACATGTATTCAAAAAAGCTTGGCTTACGCTTGTGGCTTTATAAAAGAAAACTTATTCTGGGGAACTGAATGCCCAAAAGTTCGGTTCGGACCTTGGTGCCTAGCTAAAGCGAGCTCTTCGATACGCCCCTAATATAAGGAAATTCCCAGTTTAAAGGGAAAGCTACCAAACTCTCTTTATATTGATGCCCGAGATCATTCCTTTTATTTTAAAGGTCACTGCAGGGATTCTTTAAGTGCTTCCTCTTAGGCGATGTCCGGATCTCAGTCTATCTCTTTCTCTTTCAGTTCTTTCAGTGGTAGAAACTAAATCAATCCACTCGTCCTAACTAAGATACCACTAGATCCACTGGATCAACTCCGGAAGGAATTCCTTACCAAGAAAAAAGAGGGAGAGAAGGAATGTAATCAATTTCAAACCCCTTATTCCCCGAAACAAGCTTTAAACCGAATTCCTTCCTTACTGCAGTAGCTGTGTAGTAGTAGCAGAATGGTTGAAGGGCCTTCGATGTTCGGATTTGTTTTTTGATTCGAGTGAAGTGAGAGGGCCCGCACCTTGGGGATCCTTAAGGGAAGGCTTTAGAGCCGTGCTACTGGTGACCACGGTTCTGTAGCGTCTTCGCGGTCCTCCCCAAGTAAATCAATTTAGCTGGAAAGGCAGTAGAGTAGAATCGGTTTCGGGTTTATCATCCTTACCAAGGAGAGGAGGGGCGAATGCCATCTTTGAAGGTTTGAAGAAGCCGGTTCGAGCCCGGCATCAGCCTATTCTTCCTCATGACTGGTGTGAAGGAACTGATAGCACATTTCCGGAGTCAAAGCTAGCGCTAGAGTAAGTAAGCATAGCATGAAACCTACCATCCTACCCGAAAGCATTCTCTCTATCCGAAAGCCTACCATCGACACTGACGAGAAGGATAGGAATGTTGTAGTTTTTCAAGCCATGAAAGCATGAGTGAAGTGAAGGGCACAAAGCGAGGTAAGCCAGTGAAGTGATTGATCTTCTTCTCGGGCTCCTCTTCAAAGGCAGCCGATTCGTTAATACTTTCTTGGTAGCTTGCCTAGCTTCCCAAAGGAAAGATAGCCCTTTGGGAGTGGTTCTGGCCTGGAAAGCCATTTCTTTTCTCACTTACTTTTCCCATGCGCTTAAGGAACGAACTCGGTTTAGGAAAACCAATGGTAGATGTACAGGAAGTCGAGCTTTGTGTCTTGTCTTAAAGAAAGAGGTAGCACTCACCTACGAGAGAGGTAAGTCTTTTCTACGTAGGTAGGTTCTCAACTTATCAGATTGGGTGAAGGAGATGGGGAAGCGTGTCTTGATCTTGATGAGGAGCAGCTGGCACCTTTGTCTCTTTTCTTTCTAAAGCTTTCACTTTAACTGAGCATACGTCTGCCGCGGGAACTGGCCCTGCCCCAGCTTATCCAGATATACCGACTCCCGTAGCTGGCATAGCTCATCTCTCATCTCTATAAGCATTTTATGTCAATCAACCTTCGGAAGGAAAGATGTAAGTAAACCATCAATGGAACGTATGACCCAGATAATCCCGTCACCTATCGGATCTCCTTACCCGGAGCTACTCTTCGATTCTACCAGATTGATGAGAAAGATTGGCGTTCGGGGCTTTCTTTTTCTATAGGTAGGTCCTTTACCGCTGTCCCTGTTCCCACCCATATTCCTAGTGGCATGTAAGACTAGTGTGCTAGTGTGATTGATTGGTCGGCTTATCTCTATTTATGTGCCCGTACCAGCAAGAGTATTGATTGAGAGCAAGTTCGATGCTTCTTTTTTCAGTGATCAAGCCTTAGATCAGTTAAGTAAGTTGCTTTTTAAAAATCCCAGGCAAGGAAAGAAAAGAGCGCACTAGCGCTTCATCCCTCTACCGGAAGGACAGCCTTTTCAAAGTTTGTCTAGAAGTAGCGCCCTAGGATCTTACTTTAGAAAGACTTTTAGTTTATATACTATACTAAGTTTCTTTGTGCTTTCACAATGGAACCAAGCTGAAACTTAACTAAATGATATTCATGTACACCCCTGCTGTGAAATGGATTCGGCGAGCGCTAAACTTAGGCCATTAAAACGGACAGCGCTTTCAGCCTAGCGATCCTGCGTGTGTTATTTAGCTCTAAGGGATCTTTGGTTTCCGATTTTTCGCTTTCAAATAAGATATCTTCTACTGGTACGGCCTTTTTGAGTGTGACATGCCCATTCCAGTGGGAGCTTCGCCCTAGCATACATATCATACTTTATGTGCTATTAGCGACCATATATATAAGGGAGTGGACGAATAGATCCCTGCTTCGTCACTGTGTGAGCCCTTGGATCATGATTGATGCGGTCTCGCCGGGCATTGAATTGGCACAAGTTACCCGTTCGTTAGATCTCCCATCTCCTGCTTTTTAAGTGAGTTGAACCGTTAAGGGCTAGACGTGAATGACTTAAGGCCCTGAAAACCGATGTTCCAGAAGAAACTTCCCTTTTTATATGAAATATGCAGAGCGATGAATGACTTTCTGAAGCAAGGTGAGGGGTCTTTCGCTTTGGCTTTTTCTCCTCCTTTTAATTGCTTTACCTAGATAAGGTGAAAACGGGGTTCTTATCTAGGTTTTGATCGCCGAATCCATGACATCCTCGGTCAAGTCCAGTTAGAGGTAAGCTTCTTCATGCCTTAGCTGCCCTAGCTCTGCCTTTAAAGCAAGGTTCCCCCCCGTCTTCCTCATCTCATTCATTAGCTTAGTTCTTTTTATAGCGGGTAGCAGGCTATTAAGTCAGAGAGATTGTCTAGGTCATTTAGATCACTTCTAAGAATACCGGGCGTGTAGGATCTTTAATCAATTAAAAAATAACAGCCTTTGCCCGGTGAAAGGAATGGGGAGGACCTTTCCTGGTATGAGCTTCTATTAGCCCTGCCAAAACAGTTGAAAAAAGTCTACTTAATGACTTTGTCAAACTTTCACCTCTTATTTAAATGTAAATAAAGCTACTTTGATTCTCCCCGAATTAGCAATGCTGAATCACCTTCTAATCCTTTGACTTTCATGTCTATTGCTGCTTTCATTCCCATGGCACAAGACATTGTAGATGCGACGTCAAACAACCCACTTCCTTCGCTGAGTCAGTAGGAAAGACCCTTTATGTTTCATAATCGGGTTATACTTCTAAACCATCCGCACTGATGGTCAACCTTATTTCTCTGAATCGAATGTTCTTCTTGTTGGGCCGATTGGAAGGCTTTTGAACGAATCCGAAAGCAAATGATTCTATTAAGACTTCGACTGAAGCAAGGAGGACATATACAAGAAGAGAAGGGATTGCCCCTTTTTAGAATAAGATATTCCCTTAGCACTTTCACTATACAAATACCCCATACCCCTTGACCCGACTAAGACTGAGAAGGCCAATAAAGATCTTGATTGCTTTGAGCGTTGGGTAGGTCCAACCCACGTTTGAACAGTTTGAATATCAGGGTGATTTTGGTAGGTTGGGTATGGTGATTGAGGGAGCGAGAAAGAGACGAATCTTTGCCATTGGAAATGAAATCTTGCAAAGACTCTTATATCCCTACCATAAGTAGTTGATGAGTGTTTTAGCTCGGATCCCTATGGATGGGACCTTTGATCAAGTTGCGCCCTTAGATCGGCTGACAGGCTTTGCAAGATTTCATTTCCAATGGCAAAGATTCGTCTCTTTCTCGCTCCCTCAATCACCATACCCAACCTACCAAAATCACCCTGATATTCAAACTGTTCAAACGTGGGTTGGACCTACCCAACGCTCAAAGCAATCAAGATCTTTATTGGCCTTCTCAGTCTTAGTCGGGTCAAGGGGTATGGGGTATTTGTATAGTGAAAGTGCTAAGGGAATATCTTATTCTAAAAAGGGGCAATCCCTTCTCTTCTTGTATATGTCCTCCTTGCTTCAGTCGAAGTCTTAATAGAATCATTTGCTTTCGGATTCGTTCAAAAGCCTTCCAATCGGCCCAACAAGAAGAACATTCGATTCAGAGAAATAAGGTTGACCATCAGTGCGGATGGTTTAGAAGTATAACCCGATTATGAAACATAAAGGGTCTTTCCTACTGACTCAGCGAAGGAAGTGGGTTGTTTGACGTCGCATCTACAATGTCTTGTGCCATGGGAATGAAAGCAGCAATAGACATGAAAGTCAAAGGATTAGAAGGTGATTCAGCATTGCTAATTCGGGGAGAATCAAAGTAGCTTTATTTACATTTAAATAAGAGGTGAAAGTTTGACAAAGTCATTAAGTAGACTTTTTTCAACTGTTTTGGCAGGGCTAATAGAAGCTCATACCAGGAAAGGTCCTCCCCATTCCTTTCACCGGGCAAAGGCTGTTATTTTTTAATTGATTAAAGATCCTACACGCCCGGTATTCTTAGAAGTGATCTAAATGACCTAGACAATCTCTCTGACTTAATAGCCTGCTACCCGCTATAAAAAGAACTAAGCTAATGAATGAGATGAGGAAGACGGGGGGGAACCTTGCTTTAAAGGCAGAGCTAGGGCAGCTAAGGCATGAAGAAGCTTACCTCTAACTGGACTTGACCGAGGATGTCATGGATTCGGCGATCAAAACCTAGATAAGAACCCCGTTTTCACCTTATCTAGGTAAAGCAATTAAAAGGAGGAGAAAAAGCCAAAGCGAAAGACCCCTCACCTTGCTTCAGAAAGTCATTCATCGCTCTGCATATTTCATATAAAAAGGGAAGTTTCTTCTGGAACATCGGTTTTCAGGGCCTTAAGTCATTCACGTCTAGCCCTTAACGGTTCAACTCACTTAAAAAGCAGGAGATGGGAGATCTAACGAACGGGTAACTTGTGCCAATTCAATGCCCGGCGAGACCGCATCAATCATGATCCAAGGGCTCACACAGTGACGAAGCAGGGATCTATTCGTCCACTCCCTTATATATATGGTCGCTAATAGCACATAAAGTATGATATGTATGCTAGGGCGAAGCTCCCACTGGAATGGGCATGTCACACTCAAAAAGGCCGTACCAGTAGAAGATATCTTATTTGAAAGCGAAAAATCGGAAACCAAAGATCCCTTAGAGCTAAATAACACACGCAGGATCGCTAGGCTGAAAGCGCTGTCCGTTTTAATGGCCTAAGTTTAGCGCTCGCCGAATCCATTTCACAGCAGGGGTGTACATGAATATCATTTAGTTAAGTTTCAGCTTGGTTCCATTGTGAAAGCACAAAGAAACTTAGTATAGTATATAAACTAAAAGTCTTTCTAAAGTAAGATCCTAGGGCGCTACTTCTAGACAAACTTTGAAAAGGCTGTCCTTCCGGTAGAGGGATGAAGCGCTAGTGCGCTCTTTTCTTTCCTTGCCTGGGATTTTTAAAAAGCAACTTACTTAACTGATCTAAGGCTTGATCACTGAAAAAAGAAGCATCGAACTTGCTCTCAATCAATACTCTTGCTGGTACGGGCACATAAATAGAGATAAGCCGACCAATCAATCACACTAGCACACTAGTCTTACATGCCACTAGGAATATGGGTGGGAACAGGGACAGCGGTAAAGGACCTACCTATAGAAAAAGAAAGCCCCGAACGCCAATCTTTCTCATCAATCTGGTAGAATCGAAGAGTAGCTCCGGGTAAGGAGATCCGATAGGTGACGGGATTATCTGGGTCATACGTTCCATTGATGGTTTACTTACATCTTTCCTTCCGAAGGTTGATTGACATAAAATGCTTATAGAGATGAGAGATGAGCTATGCCAGCTACGGGAGTCGGTATATCTGGATAAGCTGGGGCAGGGCCAGTTCCCGCGGCAGACGTATGCTCAGTTAAAGTGAAAGCTTTAGAAAGAAAAGAGACAAAGGTGCCAGCTGCTCCTCATCAAGATCAAGACACGCTTCCCCATCTCCTTCACCCAATCTGATAAGTTGAGAACCTACCTACGTAGAAAAGACTTACCTCTCTCGTAGGTGAGTGCTACCTCTTTCTTTAAGACAAGACACAAAGCTCGACTTCCTGTACATCTACCATTGGTTTTCCTAAACCGAGTTCGTTCCTTAAGCGCATGGGAAAAGTAAGTGAGAAAAGAAATGGCTTTCCAGGCCAGAACCACTCCCAAAGGGCTATCTTTCCTTTGGGAAGCTAGGCAAGCTACCAAGAAAGTATTAACGAATCGGCTGCCTTTGAAGAGGAGCCCGAGAAGAAGATCAATCACTTCACTGGCTTACCTCGCTTTGTGCCCTTCACTTCACTCATGCTTTCATGGCTTGAAAAACTACAACATTCCTATCCTTCTCGTCAGTGTCGATGGTAGGCTTTCGGATAGAGAGAATGCTTTCGGGTAGGATGGTAGGTTTCATGCTATGCTTACTTACTCTAGCGCTAGCTTTGACTCCGGAAATGTGCTATCAGTTCCTTCACACCAGTCATGAGGAAGAATAGGCTGATGCCGGGCTCGAACCGGCTTCTTCAAACCTTCAAAGATGGCATTCGCCCCTCCTCTCCTTGGTAAGGATGATAAACCCGAAACCGATTCTACTCTACTGCCTTTCCAGCTAAATTGATTTACTTGGGGAGGACCGCGAAGACGCTACAGAACCGTGGTCACCAGTAGCACGGCTCTAAAGCCTTCCCTTAAGGATCCCCAAGGTGCGGGCCCTCTCACTTCACTCGAATCAAAAAACAAATCCGAACATCGAAGGCCCTTCAACCATTCTGCTACTACTACACAGCTACTGCAGTAAGGAAGGAATTCGGTTTAAAGCTTGTTTCGGGGAATAAGGGGTTTGAAATTGATTACATTCCTTCTCTCCCTCTTTTTTCTTGGTAAGGAATTCCTTCCGGAGTTGATCCAGTGGATCTAGTGGTATCTTAGTTAGGACGAGTGGATTGATTTAGTTTCTACCACTGAAAGAACTGAAAGAGAAAGAGATAGACTGAGATCCGGACATCGCCTAAGAGGAAGCACTTAAAGAATCCCTGCAGTGACCTTTAAAATAAAAGGAATGATCTCGGGCATCAATATAAAGAGAGTTTGGTAGCTTTCCCTTTAAACTGGGAATTTCCTTATATTAGGGGCGTATCGAAGAGCTCGCTTTAGCTAGGCACCAAGGTTTATTAAACTCCAAACTTCCGGTTAAGAAAGGAAAGCCGGTCCAATCCTAAACAAGAGAAAAGATGACAGCGGCAAGACCTAAGAGAAAGGAGGTCTTATCGAGCTCGAGCCTTCTTCTTTATCTTCCATCTGCAAAGAGGGTATAGGAAAAGCGAACTCCTAAAGCAAAGGGAAAAGCAAGCAGTTGATAAGGGACCTCCCATTCATTTCTCATGAAAGATAGGCACATGGATTCTTTAGCGAGAAGGGCATCTTGCAACCATAAACAAGAGGGGGACCCCAACCGGCCAGAATAGAGTTATGGCTATCTGCTTGAAGATCGGTCTTCTCAAGGGAATGAGTTTTTCAACTTCCCAGCAAAGGGAAAAGGTTCAAATACTTGAACTGGTTCGCAATACCTTTGGACTGTGAAATGAATAAAAAAGGAGCTGGAAATTCGAATCTATCCTTAAAAACTGGCAATGAAACTGCAGGGGCGAAGGCACCCGAGTCAGAGTAAGGGTCCAATCCAAAAAGAAGGACGGACCAGAGGCAGGGACAGAGTTTACCTTTAGAATAAGGTGCATTTTTATATGAAAAAAGGATTCCAATTTGATTTTGGAATGTATTACACAGAATGTCATTATCAACTGCAGCTCCCCTTACAATAGAAGAAGTCAAAACATCGCCCAACGATCAGCATCAAGTCCCATCACTCCAACTCAAATAGGCTCGGATGGACCTATTGGCTCGCCAGGAAAAGGTATTCTTCGAAAGAAGCTGACTTCTCCATCTGACCTGAGTAGAAAGTAGGTTCTTGTGGCCTAGGATACTCCTTATAGACAGAGCCCGTTCTTGCCTATTCCTAAGTAGTAGTCGTCTTAAGACGTAAGGTAGTGCTTAGGGTTGGAGTTCTAAGCTAAGCGTATCCAATTGAAGTCGTAAGCCCAGCTAGTGTAATTCTAGTGGTAAGCAAGCCCAGGAAGGGAGATTAAGGGTACCGGCTTAAAAGCCAGTAGCTATCCAGTCGAATGCGAGCCAAACTAGGGCACAAAAGCAAGACTAGTCCTCATGATGAAAGGCCAGGGAGTGAGGGCGTGGGAATAGCAGACACAAGGTCGGATTGCGCTTTGACCCCACCCGCGAGGGAAAGCAGCTCCTTCCATGGCTACTACTCGAATGAATTCCGAAGAAAGGGGAAAATGCCAGTCAATCAGCAGCTTATTCGATTCCTATTCTTATAGGATGCATTAACCCTCCTCGGACTCCATTTACCTTTTTTCTACCACGTAAACGTCGATGCAAAGTAGTGTTTTTTTTTAATGCATGGCTTTGGCTTTCTTTTCCTTTGTTTGGTGGAGATCTAGTCCTATGCTTATTGGAGATAGACTTTTATGCTAAGTGGATTTCTTTGGTTTTCCTTGTTGTGTTTTCATATAAAGGCCAAAACCTAGTCTAAAGTGTTCAATGCTTATTTTAATATAATAAAAAAGGGGTCTTTCAAATAGGCGAAGAAAGATAGCGAGTCCCAACCTCTCTGTTCTGTAAAGATCTTTTCCTGTGTTTAGGTTAGCTCTCTAATTTCATCTCTGCTTGCCTATCCTCCTCGTTTATTTGTCTCTATAGGTTGTGATCGTCTTAAGGCCTAATCTATCTTCAGGAATGAGAGCAGGTGCTCTAAAGCGGATGTTTTCAGGACATATCTCAATAATATTAATATAATATTTTCACCGCTGCTATTGAATCCCCATCCCTTGAATCCAAGCCAAGTGGGAAAGAAGGAACCGGGGCGCCATAAGGTCTCTCGCTCCTTCCTCTATTCTTCTTTATTGATTGCACGTAATTTGTAAGAGTTAGCTAATGTGCTATCTTCACTAACTGGATTCTCTAGCTCCTCTAGGTCCTAATAGAATCAAATTAGTGCTTCCCCAAGGAAAGAAAGAGAGAGTTAAGAGGTGCGTAGCGCTTCATATAAGTATGCCTCTAAAAATGACTTTAGTAAGAAAGGGGATAGGGAGGCGACCAAAGGGGTTTCCGCCTCAACAGAATCAGAATCAGTAGCAGAAGCAGACAAGAAAAGAACGGAAAGAAAGAGCTGAAAGAACAACTGCTCTATCCGCTGCAAGATCAGATGCTTGACCGAACCGAAGGAATAGGAACTTTCTTAGGTACGAGACTAAAAGGTTTGGAACAAAGCGGCTAGCAGATAGATCAGCTAGTTCAGTAGCAGAAATTCTTTCATAAGAAGTAGGGAACTAGAGGAGTCCGTTACCAGCTTGACTGAAAGGTTTGGAACTAAAGGCATAAGGCAAAGATCTGGGGATTCTATTCCTCCCATTGACTGAAGAGAACAACGAGTGGCGCGACTACCACGCCTAAAGCGAGACTACCTTTCTAGGTAGCAAAGATAAATGGATTGTGGGCCCTCACCCGGCGAATAAGCCACAAGAAGATGACGGAACCAATGTCGATTGTAGTTAGGGTGAATGTGCTCAGGTAGAGAAGAAGAATCAACTAGATGAAAAGATCCGACTTTGCGGTGGAAGTGGCACTAGCCTCTATTATTCTATTATAATATAACCGTCTTCATGGACGACCTCAGCCGGGCTGTAGCTCAATTCTATGAAGGGCTGTCTGGACTTCAAAGGCAGAGGTGAATATGAATACGATTGGAGCGGCGTCGCTGAACCAAGCGCCTTACTATAGCCTTACTATACAAGGGCACAGCCATTTCCAAATGAAAACCAACCCCAGTTTTTTAATTATAATTAAAGACTCAAGCAGCTCGGGCTCGGTCAACAAAGACACAAGTCTTTGATACAACTTTCAAGATCTACTAAAGTGTTCAGTTTCAAGTGGTCCAAAGAAGAATGGTTCACCCAAAAACAAAAAAAGAAAGACGGTTGATACGATATCAAAGGGTTTGTCTCAAGAGGAGAACAACAACCTACAAGAATTTATTTATTATATATAAATAATCAGATAAAAGAGGAAAAGATGAAGAGTGCCTGTCAGCAAGTAGAAGAGACAATCTACTGACCCAACTGGTCCCATTTGTACCAGAAAAAAATGGTGGAGTCATCGGACGCCTAACCAACGGATTCTCAAGAAGGGATTCTACCTGTCTTTTTAATACGAAAGTGGGAGTAGGAATCGAAGCCCGAAAAGCTATAATTCATATTCTGCGCCCCTTACTTTCTCTTTATTCTTTCTTCCCTATTTCCCTATAAATAGAAGGACACTTTATTCCAAAAAGACTAATACCGCTTTCGTTTGCAAGGGCCAGTTCTTAGATGAGAGTTGAGTTGGCATATCTCGATCTTTAGGGAGAGAGACGAACTAGATTAGCTCGGTGTTCTATTTTAGAAGTGATTCGGTCCATGCTCGACTAATCTCAAGGCCTTCGGGAGAGGGTGGACGAAGTGAAGAAGAAGCTCCACTAGCGCGGATGGAAGTACTAAGGTGCGTCTGGTGGTATCGTATAGTATAGTTGATCACAGCTACTTTTCCGAGGAACGAAAGAGTTCCGACCAAGTATTTGGGTCAGGCTCTTAGACAAACTTGGATTCATAGCTTTTGCTATGGATAATAATCCTCTTCTATTTCGTGGAAGGGTGAAACAGCGGCCGCCGATCGATTTCCAGGGGAATAGGAAGAAAGAGAAGAGAGCCAGCCTCACACCCCCACCCACCGCAGGAAGAAGTGGAGCAAAGATTCAAGTTCTCCTCCTTTTTTGTTATTCTTTAGAGATAGATAAATAAGCCTTGAAAGGGACACAGAAAGACATCTAAAAGATATTCGGCTAGCAAATCGCACACGAAGGATCGAAACCATCGGATGTTGGTCCCATCCTTTTCAAAGAAATGACAAAGAAGATTCAGCCAAAGGATCTGTTGTGAACAAAGCTAGAACCAAAGCACTACATAAAGCACCTTTTTTTAATAGAAGGGCCCAACCTGAATGTGAGTAAATAGCCTATTCCTGCAATCTTGCTGGAAGTCTGATAAAAGACAGTCGGTAAGAAAAAAAACCTTTCCGGACTAATCTTTCTCGATAAATACGCGCATGCAGTGTAGCGTAGTGTGTTGCATGTAAAGAGTTTATTATAAGAATAAAAGATGGTAAATCGATGCTCTTTACTACAGCTCAGTCCAATCACCTAATTAAAGGGTGAAGCCACAACCAAGCCAATAGGGAGAAAAAAGACTTCCGTGTAAAAATATAAAAAAAAAAGTCTACCTGCTTGGACCGTAAGGTCTCATTTCCCTGAGTGAGACGAAGGAAAAAAAGACAGCGCCTGGGAATAGCTCCGCGAGTGACTTCTCTAAGTTCTATTCTAAGTAAGGGTGAAAGGGTGAAAGGCGTTCTAGCGAACCGAAACGTGCGTCGTCGGAAAGAAAGACCGATGTCAGGAAAGAAAGTTCTGGAGGGAAGCCTTGCTTAGACCAAAGCTCTTTCAAATGTAGCCTAAGCAGTTATAGTTATGGAAGCCCGGCAAGCTAAAACATTTCTCTAAGTTTAATTGAGCACCCTAAACTATGCAACTATGCCATGAACAAGTCTTAAACCGTCCTGGTTGATGGCGATGACTTGGTGAAGGGAACAAGTTCTTTTCGCCAGGAGAAGTCGAGTGAACGGCACTCCGGTCAGGAAGTGGAGATTTCCACCCCTCCACGGGACAAAATAACAAATACTATTGCATAGGTCAGGTTCCCTGGTATGCCTATTGATTGACCGTGAGATTTTGGATGACATTGAGAATCTTCTGTTTCTGTGGAAACGGGTGGATTCGAGCACGGCTGGTGTAGGGGCAGATATTTTCCTCCTTTGAGCATAGAGGTTGACTGATCGTAAATCACGTTTTGGTCCCGCCTTTGTGAGCGAGTTGAGGCTCTGAAAAAGTGCTTTAACTGCGGTAGATATGGAAAATATGGTTTTAAGGATAATGTCCGGCCTTAGGCGCCCTCCATCTTTGATTTTAAATGGAGGTATATCTCCATCAGAGTAAGGACACTGTAGTCGAACTTGAACCCTGAGATGTCAGTCTCGAAGAGAGGCCTCAGGAGGGAAAGAATCCGGAAACAAGAATCCCGGGACCCTGGAATATGGTTCAGAGGCGAGCTCATAAGCGCGATGTTCGTCCACAATCTTTGGGGGATGGGGTCTAGAATCAAGTTGAAATCCAATTACTGCTTTCTCCAAGCTATAACTGCTATAACCACAGAATAACGAATAAAGGCAGCACCCGCGGATGTCCTATTTCGTCTGATAAAATGGAAGTCCGCCTTAATGTGTATGGTCAGCTCATGAAAGACTGGATTGCTGGCAATATGAGAAGCGGCCCGATTATCACAATATATGGGCTCTTCAACCAAAACTTTCAATTCCTGCAACAACGATTTAAACCACAATCATTCAAAAAAGTATGGGCCATAGCTCTTTACTCTGCCTCAGCACCTATTTCTTTGTATAAGAAAGGGAAAAGATCTATCAACAGTTCCAGAAGTTGCACTTTCTTTCGATGTTGGTCCAGGCCCCGTATCCATTGGCATTTCAGTTGATATTAGTAATGCATCGATCGGATGGTGAATACCGGAGTCACATTGCGATTTGAATTTCATAGTAAATTGTCCGCTTTTCCTTAATCTTAAGATACTTTCCCCTTGTCCGTTTGCCTGCTAATAGACTAATTGCCTTGACCACTAACTAGACTCTAGACTTGCCTATTCTTCGCTAACCACCTACTGTCTAGTGTAGTGTACGCTTAGTTAAGCAAAAATCCTTTTTCAATAACAATAAGAGGGAATAGCAATCTTAGCCTCCGCTTTAACATCTTTCGATTCAATGTGGGAATACCAGGCAAATTCTAACTCAATCTAGGCAAGGCGGATACTAAGGTGAGAGGCTTAAAAAGAAAAGAATGAAGGCCTTAGGGCCAGTGATCCTTGCCTTGGCTCGGATGATTATTCTGAAGTTTAGTTGACTGATAGATAGTGGAAACAGGGAATTTGGGATAAATGCGATTGTGGGCATCTTCCCTTCTTTCCCGCTTTGTACTGTTTTTCCTAATCTTCTTTCTTGCCTTCCCTTTCTTTACCGGCATTTCTTCTCTTCCCTGGCTTTAGGGCGGCTTGCTAACCGTACTTTATACTGTATTCCTATAGGAATTTCGATCTCCTTTCTTCCTCTGGCTGGTATAAACCTATTAGCCTACCTCTGAATCCCTTACCGCTCCGTCGCCCATCTCTTATCGGCAAATTTTCTACGCCTCCTACTGAAGTTCGAAAGCCCACACTCAGTACTCAGTTACTTTTTCAAAGGCAGAGCTTAACCACTGGCTTGCCCACTCCTCTTAATAAGGTTTCCCCTCTCTCAATCAAAAAAGAAGGTTTTCCTCTTCGCTCCCTTTCCAAGAGGCAGAAGCAGCCCTAAGCCATACAGTTCCTTCCTTTTGTTTTCTTTCCATTTTCAATGGCTGCTAGTTGAAATGTCAACTCTCTTGCTTTCTCTTCGCCGGGTGAGGCCCCACAATCCATTTTTCTTTCGCCTGTTATGAAAAACGAATTTTTAGCCCTACCGAGAAGAAGCTATTCGGTAGCTGCGGTTATTGAAAAGAGCTCCTCTTCCGCTAAGACCAGATAAGCAGCTACGACCTCTTACTCTTACTACGCTCCGTACCCTGGCTAGAGAGCATGAATGACTCTTCCCCGAGGGTTCCTTTTTTTTCCTCTTCTTCTTTGTTCGCATCTTCTCCTTCCTGGTTCTATCAAACCAGTTTTTCTGGGGAGTCAAAGAAATCGACAACCGCGGCACACTTATACAGATAGCTATCGATGGGGCTAACAATCTTCCTTGCGATTGCGAGTAAATACGCTTCTCCCCCGAGGGAGGATACTTTCGTTCTGAGATGGGATGGCGAGAATTTGTTGTTTAATAAAGGCATGGCTTCAGTCCTGACCGAGCCGGGTTTCCTAAAACGAGATCTTTTTTCGCGAAGGAAAAAGGTATGCCTTTATTTTTTAATAATAAATTGCACGATGTCGATGTCCTTCGTAAAGTGCTTGATGCCCAAAATCACGGTTTTTCCTCAAACTTCTCTAACTAGGTGAATGCTCAACCTGAAAGAAAAAACCTGAATGCCATGCTTACTTCATGCCTTGCCTACCATGCTTGCTTACATGCCCTAGTTGAATAAGGTAATTTTTTACTTACTCGAAAGAAAAAGAAGAAGGGTAGTTTACTAGGCTGGCTCTGACGAGTCTGGGAGTTTACTTGCTTATTCGCTAGAATAGAGGGAGATGACTTACAGTCGAGTGACTCCCTTTTTTCTAGTAATTTTGCCCTTTCTCCTATTCTCTGAATAAGGCAAGAATCGAGGGCGAGAAAGCTGTAATTAAAATCACACCCGGCTCTTCATCTTTTCTTGCTATAAATATCATAATATAAGACAGATCTAGCTTGAATGCTGTTCCCAAACGCGTCAACCGAACTCGGGGGAATCGGCCCACTGAATGAACCATCTTCTCTGAGTGTGACATTAGGAAAATAAGCCTTTTCACTACGAAAGACCTACCTATAAACAGTCAGGGCAGACAGGTTTCATGCCCCAAGCGGGTAGACAGAGAAAACCCGTTCACAAAAGACAGATTAAGAAAGAAAGACTAGCTCTTTTGTCCTATCCTTTGTGCGGGGAAGGGGATGCTGCATCTAACTCTCTCAATGGGCGGAGTCGATTTCTTAGAGTTAGAAAAGAGTTTGAGTGTGATTAAGGTGAAGCGGCTTGCTTAGCTTTATGGCTACTGTTGACTAGGATGTTGCCTGATCCACTCCAAACAAGCCAAGGAATCTTCGGGGAGGAGCAGCAACATACATAGATGCCCGGGTTACTCTCTTCACGGGCAAAGCATACTCTTTCTCAGCTTCTCCTTCTGCCTGCCTCTTCTGAGATGTTTTCTTTTCTTTTGAGCAGGCTTAGCCGGGGCCTTTTTCTTTGTAGTAGTCCAGGAAGGAAGTTTATCTCCCCACCGGTTCTAGCCCGTGGGAAGATACTAGAATCATAGATATCCTATATACCTTTGCTTCCAAGACTACTACCGTAAGAGCAGTTTGGAGGAGAGCGCTAGCGTGCACACTTCCGTTGATGTGCTTCACCGATCGATGGAATCTTCCTTAAGAAAATTAGAAGGAATCTGGTTTAGTTAACTTCGTCCATTATGCTCTTAGTAGGGGATTCCTCTAGGTAGGAAGTCGAGTGAACCAGCCTCCACTTTCCGATTGGCTTTCTCGGGAAATATTTAAGGCTGTGACGGAACATAGTCTTTACACCTAAAGGAGCTTAGTGAATTCTTCTTCACGGAAGTCTTATTTTTAGGTAAGCACTTAGGGAAGGGCCCGGCATACGAAAAAAATGCCTATCTATCCATTGCTCCTGCGTATTCCAATACCCTTTCATGATGTCGCGTATGGATCCTTGAGAATGAATGCGTCGTTAGACCTTCCTTCCAATGAGAGTGTAGCCATGTGGTGTATTGTGTATATGGATGTAGATGCGCCCTTTTCTGCATTTATGGATGAATGTATCCTATATGGTATGAGTGGACACAAAAGACAAGGGGGCTAGTTGGGCCTTAGATCTGGTCCGACGGTGGTATCGTATAGTTGATGTTGGCTGCTTTTAAGAGTGATCAGTTCATCTTAATTCGAAATGAAAATATCGTAAGAGAAGCAAAAGAATGTTACGCCCAAAACTCCCATGCTTTTCGTTGGTCAACAACCAACATTTTAGTTCTCGAAGTCGAAGAGTCTCTCTCTTTTTTTGGGGGGAGCGGATAAATCAAAGAAAATGAACCAAAGCAAATGATTGTTCTAGAATGGCTATTTCTCACAATTGCTCCTTGTGATGCAGCGGAACCATGGCAATTAGGATTTCAAGACGCAGCAACACCTATGATGCAAGGAATAATAGACTTACATCACGATCTGAGAATTCTCCTTATATCGTTCTGTTATTCTTTCTCTCTGACTTTATGGCGAACTCGTTTCTATTATTACTGCATTTGGTCACGCTTCTTCACAGACTTTCTCTTTCCATTTCTGTTTTTATGTAGCTGTGTTTTGTCTTGCCTAAACCTAGTTTACTGCGCCGGTAATGCGGATGCTAATCACAATGTTCCCCCGGAAGCCTCGGTAGCACCGAGCTCATGGTCTGCTTCCACCTCATTAGAGGGGCATGCCTCATCTTCTGATGAGGAATTTTTTCCGGCTGAGTCGGAATGGGGATCCCCCTCCTCTTCTCCTAATCCATCGTCTACCGAGGGTTCTCCCAAGCAGGAGAGCTTGGAAGTTCTCTCGGCGGACGAACAGGACTTTTGGATCAAGGAGATCATTCGTTCGATGAATGACTCCTTACAAATAATGGATCCAAAAGGAGAATTTGGTAAAATTCCAAAAGAGGAGCTTATCGCAGCTTTAAGGCTGCGTGACCCTTTTCTTTCCCGTGAAGACGTAGAGCAGATAGTAAAAGCTCTAAGGCTTACACCATGGCCAAGTGCCATGGAAGCCGATAGAGCGTCTATCTACGCCATCATGTGGAATCTTCTCGACAAAAATAGGCGACCCCTTGAATAAATGGGGCAGGGGGCTTTTGTAAATAGAATATGGGGAAGGACATTGCACACCCCAAAAGGAATCTACTTTTTTTGTTTTTAATTTTTTTTCGGTATGCCGCTCCGCGAGCAAAGAGCGAGAGAAGCAAGTGGGCTGTGGTGATGTCAGAATTTGCACCTATTTGTATCTATTTAGTGATCAGTCCGCTAGTTTCTTTGATCCCACTCGGTCTTCCTTTTCCATTTTCTTCCAATAGTTCGACCTATCCAGAAAAATTGTCGGCCTACGAATGTGGTTTCGATCCTTCCGGTGATGCCAGAAGTCGTTTTGATATACGATTTTATCTTGTTTCAATTTTATTTATTATTCCTGATCCGGAAGTAACCTTTTCCTTTCCTTGGGCAGTACCTCCCAACAAGATTGATCTGTTTGGATCTTGGTCCATGATGGCCTTTTTATTGATTTTGACGATTGGATCTCTCTATGAATGGAAAAGGGGTGCTTTGGATCGGGAGTAACCACTAGTGATAGGGCAAAAATCGGGGGGAAGGAGAAAGGAAAGAGCGATGCCTACATTAAATCAATTGATTCGTCATGGTAGAGAAGAAAAACGGCGCACGGACCGTACTCGAGCTTTGGATCAATGTCCCCAGAAGCAAGGAGTATGCCCGCGTGTTTCAACGAGAACACCGAAAAAGCCTAATTCAGCTCTACGTAAGATAGCCAAAGTACGGTTGAGCAATCGACATGATATATTTGCTCACATTCCAGGCGAAGGTCATAATTTGCAGGAACATT